CTCCTTTTTCACTCAATGATTCATTCGAATTTCCCAACCAAAAATTCTATATGTCTATTCTACGATATTTCTATATATAGAATATGATATCTAATATGACACCCGATTTGTCAAAGGGATTGGTGACTTACCCATTTCATATAGCAATCCCTGATCAAAGAGAGAACAATATCCATTTCAAAACATTTCTAACGGATTCCTTGGTTCGGACCGACAAAGTAATGGCACTCGATTATTATCAACCCGACTGCAATCTTTTTCTGTCGGTAAGAATTGCACCAGAGCACCTTCTACTTCTAATAGGCCATGAACTATAGATAGAGAAGAATCATTCTGAGCGAGTCCATAAGAAGCGACCCACTTTTTCATCGGTTCCGGGGGAAGACCAAAGATCTTGCGCGACCGGTCCGCCAGAAAAACTCAAAAGAGAAAGAAGTCTCCTTAATCTCCTCATGCTCGTTCCAAGTTCGAAGTACCGTTTGGCCAAAGAAAAACCCGCTTCCTGACACGATTCGATTGCCTCTTTATATAGATAGATATAGGATCTATGGGGTTATTACTTAGAAGTCTATTTTGTACAAGATCCCCTCCTATCTGATAGAAAAGGGTCCCATGATCCCGAGCCGGTCTTATCTTGGCTCGCAAACCCCAAGTTTGTCTATGAAGAGCTAATCTAATTGTATTAGTTTCTATAATGGATTTCTTATGTGGAATACTAATGGATAGGGCCCCGTTGCTAAGTGCTACAAGATCTAATGCACTGGAACCCGTGGTTATGGACCCGAATCCTTTAGTATGGAACATTGTCTTTTCCAAGTAAAAACCCCTAGTATATGAAAGAATGAAAAGGTGCTTTCGTTCTTGTGGAATAAGAAGCCCTCGTACCTTAATGAAAGGAAAATAGGAATTTTTCGTTAGGTATTTGACCAAATAGGATCGTCCAGTTCCTATAGAACCTATCACTAAAATACCCGATAGGGCTAAGCGGAACGAAAAGGGTTTTCCATGAGATGGTAAATGAAAACGATTAGCCCCACACGAGGTTTGGGAATAAGTGATTGTCTGATAATGAGCAAGGAATATACGTCTTTCTGCTAAAGAGGATCTATTAAACTCATAATTCATTAGATCCTTGTTAGCAATGTCAAGTAGGTATCATAAGTAAATGGATCCCGGTTGTTCAATCCTTTGATAACCAAGGTCCTTCTTTGCTAAAGAGAAATGATCACTATGAGTCAGACTCAATAGAATTGGATCCATTCCAAATAGCGAGAATTAGGATTCTTGATCCCTCTCAATCTCTCTTTCAATTCGAGGATCCAGAGAGGTGTTTTCATAGTCATCTCCGAATATTTGCCATCTCCGAATATTTTGATTTCATTTTTCTATGATATGTCTTTCTATATGAAAATTGGTTATTTACGATGTACGATGATCCCTGTTAAGCATCCATGGCTGAATGGTTAAAGCGCCCAACTCATAATTGGTAAATTTGCGGGTTCAATTCCTGCTGGATGCACGCGAACGGGAACGTTCCATAAGTCTATTGGAACTGGCTCTCTCTCTCTATCCATGGAATCTCATCCATCATCCATACATAACGAATTGGTATGGTATATTCATACCATAACATAAGAACAATAAGAACTCGAATTCTTATCGATACTGGAACTCAGAGCATAGGAGGGAAAGTCGATTTATGGATGGAATCAAATACGCAGTATTTACAGAAAAGAGTCTTCGTTTATTGGGAAAGAATCAATATACTTTTAATGTCGAATCGGGATTCACTAAGACAGAAATAAAGCATTGGGTCGAGCTCTTCTTTGGTGTTAAGGTAGTAGCTGTGAATAGCCATCGACTACCCGGAAAGGGTAGAAGAATGGGACCTATTCTGGGACATACAATGCATTACAGACGTATGATCATTACCCTTCAACCGGGTTATTCTATTCCACTTCTAGATAGAGAAAAGAACTAAAGGAGAATACTTAATAATACGGCGAAACATTTATACAAAACACCTATCCCGAGCACACGCAAGGGAACCGTAGACAGGCAAGTGAAATCCAATCCACGAAATAAATTGATCCATGGACGGCACCGTTGTGGTAAAGGTCGTAATGCCAGAGGAATCATTACCGCAAGGCATAGAGGGGGAGGTCATAAGCGCCTATACCGTAAAATCGATTTTCGACGGAATCAAAAAGACATATCTGGTAGAATCGTAACCATAGAATACGACCCTAATCGAAATGCATACATTTGTCTCATACACTATGGGGATGGTGAGAAGAGATATATTTTACACCCCAGAGGGGCTATAATTGGAGATACTATTGTTTCTGGTACAAAAGTTCCTATATCAATGGGAAATGCCCTACCTTTGAGTGCGGTTTGAACTATTGATTTACGTAATTGGAAGTAACCAATTAGGTTTACGACGAAACCTAGAAATCGATCACTGATCCAATTTGACTACCTCTACGGGATAGACCTCAACAGAAAACTGTTGAGTAACGGCAGCAAGTGATTGAGTTCAGTAGTTCCTCATAGAAAATTATTGACTCTAGAGATATGGTAATATGGAGAAGACAAAATTGTTTGAAGCACGCACAGAACCGGAAGCGCCCCTTGTTTCAAAGAGAGGAGGACGGGTTATTCACATTTAATTTGATGGTCAGAGGCGAATTGAAAGCTAAGCAGTGGTAATTAAGACCCCCGGGTGAAAATAGGGATGTCTCCTACGTTACCCATAATATGTGGAAGTATCGACGTAATTTCATAGAGTCATTCGATCTGAATGCTACATGAAGAACATAAGCCAGATGACGGAACCCGGAGACCTAGGATGTAGAAGATCATAACATGAGCGATTCGGCAGATTTGGATTCCTTTTCTATATATCCACTCATGTGGTACTTCATCATACGATTCATATAAGATCCATCTGTCTAGAGATCGTCATATACATCTAGAAAGCCGTATGCTTTGGAAGAAGCTTGTACAGTTTGGGAAGGGGTTTTTTGAGAAAAAAGAAGAATCTACTTCAACCGATATGCCCTTAGGCACGGCCATACATAACATAGAAATCACACGTGGAAGGGGTGGGCAATTAGCTAGAGCAGCAGGTGCTGTAGCGAAACTGATTGCAAAAGAGGGTAAATTGGCCACTTTAAGATTACCATCTGGGGAGGTCCGTTTGGTATCCCAAAACTGCTTAGCAACAGTCGGACAAGTGGGTAATGTTGGGGTGAACCAAAAAAGTTTGGGTAGAGCCGGATCTAAGTGTTGGCTAGGTAAACGCCCCGTAGTAAGAGGGGTAGTTATGAACCCTGTGGACCACCCCCATGGTGGCGGTGAAGGGAAAGCCCCCATTGGTAGAAAAAAACCCACAACCCCTTGGGGTTATCCTGCGCTTGGAAGAAGAACTAGGAAAAGGAAAAAATATAGTGATAGTTTTATTCTTCGTCGCCGTAAGTAAATACGTAACTAGGAATATGGAAAATTGCATTGCAATAATGCGATGGGCGAACGACGGGAATTGAACCCGCGCATGGTGGATTCACAATCCACTGCCTTGATCCACTTGGCTACATCCGCCCCTTATCCAGCTAAAGGATTTTCTCCTTTTTCTACTCATCATTATTCTATTTATTCTGACCTCCATACCTCGATCGAGATAGTGGACATAGGATGCCACTCTTTAAAATGAAAAAAGGAGTAATCAGCTGTGACACGAAAAAAAACGAATCCTTTTGTAGCTCGTCATTTATTGACAAAAATCGAAAAGGTCAATATGAAGGAGGAGAAAGAAACAATAGTAACGTGGTCCCGGGCATCTAGCATTCTACCCGCAATGGTTGGCCATACAATCGCGATTCATAATGGAAAGGAACATATACCTATTTATATAACAAATCCTATGGTAGGTCGCAAATTGGGGGAATTCGTGCCTACTCGGCATTTCACGAGTTATGAAAGTGCAAGAAAGGATACTAAATCTCGTCGTTAACTGAATTCAAAATAGAAAGATTCAGAATAAACAAAATTTATAGGATTCAAATAAAGTAAAGGTAGGCGGGGAATAACCTTATTTATGACAAGTTTCAAATTGGTAAAGTATATCCCTAGGATAAAGAAGAAGAAGAACGGGCTACGGAAACTCGCAAGAAAAGTTCCAACTGATCGTCTACTTAAGTTCGAACGGGTTTTCAAAGCACAAAAACGCATACATATGTCTGTTTTTAAAGCACAAAGAGTTCTTGATGAGATTCGCTGGCGTTACTATGAGGAAACCATTATGATACTGAACCTCATGCCTTATCGAGCATCTTATCCCATCTTAAAGTTGGTTTATTCGGCAGCAGCAAATGCTACTGATTATAGGGATTTCGACAAAGCTAATTTATTCATAACAAAAGCCGAAGTGAGTAGGAGTACTATTATGAAAAAATTCAGACCTCGGGCTCGAGGACGTGGTTATCCTATAAAAAAAACCATGTGTCATATAACAATTGTACTAAATATAGTAAAGAAATCTAAATAACTTTTAGATCAACCTAAGATTTCGATTCCCAGTAAAAAAAAAAAATAGAATAGAAAAATATGGGACAAAAAATAAATCCACTCGGTTTCAGACTTGGTACAACCCAAAATCACCATTCCTTTTGGTTCGCACAACCAAAAAATTATTCTGAAGGTCTACAAGAAGATAAAAAAATAAGGAATTGTATCAAGAACTATATACAAAAGAATAGGAAAAAAAGCTCGAATAGAAAAATAGAATCAGACTCAAGTTCCGAAGTAATTACACATATAGAAATTCAAAAAGAAATCGATACAATTCACGTTATAATCCATATTGGATTCCCCAATTTATTAAAGAAAAAAGGAGCAATCGAAGAATTAGAGAAGGATATCCAAAAGGAAGTGAATTCTGTAAACCAGAGACTTAATATTGCTATTGAAAAAGTTAAAGAACCTTATAGACAACCTAACATTCTTGCGGAATATATAGCTTTCCAATTAAAAAATAGAGTTTCATTCCGAAAGGCAATGAAAAAAGCCATTGAATTAACTAAAAAAGCAGATATAAGGGGAGTAAAAATAAAAATCGCAGGCCGTCTAGGAGGGAAAGAAATTGCACGTGCCGAATGCATCAAAAAGGGTCGACTTCCCCTCCAAACAATTCGCGCTAAAATTGATTATTGCTGCTATCCAATTCGAACTATCTATGGAGTATTAGGTGTAAAAATTTGGATATTCGTAGAAGAAGAATAACTAACCTTGTTTTCTCATTCTGGCCAGTGATAGAATAAAAAAGACAAGATCCAAAAATCCCAGAAAAAAGAAGAAATTATACCTCTTTCTATAAGATTTAATGAAAATTGATAAATCTTTTAATATAATTGCTATGCTTAGTGTGTGACTCGTTAGTTTTTTCTTTAGGGTCAAAAATGGAAATTCAAAAAAAAAAAACAAAAGAATTGAGCGAACCCTACTAAAAAAGGAAAAAAACTTAGTAATTATAGAAAATTAACTAATAACCAACCTATTGCTTCGTATTGTCGAGATCCTAACAAAGAAACAGTCACTATGTGAATAAATACATCTATCATAAATGAGTAGATCTATCATATAGTTGTAGCAACTGCATTTTTTCTCTAAAAAAGAAACCGGATTCTAGGTTGTGAAACAAAACTAAAAGGATGTGGATAAAAGGAGGGATGATAGATAGAAGGAAGAAGAATAAAAAAGATATAAGATTCCAATGTGTATGGTCTATGAATTACATCATAAAAGGCAATGTGATAAAGCATCAATATAATAAAATAATAAAAATAAGAGAGAATTTAAAATCGTAATTTTGTGAAACAATAAATAAAAATTTTAAGCAATAATAAAGAGCAGCCCAGGTTAATAAAACTGAGAAAATTAACTCGGAAAGTTTGGAAGCTCCGTTGCAGGATTCAAACCTAACCATTAAAGGAGAAGCTGTGGGAACGACAAAACCTATGACTGCATAGGATTGATTTTCTTGAAAAGAATCCTAATACTTCATTGGGTGGGATGGCGGAACAAACCAAAAAAATTGCTTTATTTGATAAGGTTATAAATTAACAAATAAGACAAGAAAGAGTAAATATTCGCCCGCGAAATCTTTATTGGATTAGAATACTTTACTATGATTCAATAAGGGTAAAAATAAGGATATTCCTTAAAATATAGAAAGAATACATTATATAAAAATATAGAATTTGGATATATTCTAGATCTTCTTTCTTGACTATATATTTTTCGATTTTAAGAAATGCAAAATAAAAAAACCTATTCTATTATATATTGATGTGTATCTATCCGTAATATTTTTGAATATTATGGAATTAGAGAAATTTGCACGCTTTCTCATTTCATTCGCGAGGAGCTGGATGAGAAGAAACTCTCATGTCCAGTTTTGCAGTAGAGATGGAACTAAAAAAGAACCATCGACTATAACCCCAAAAGAACTAGATTTCGTAAACAACATAGAGGAAGAATGAAGGGAAAATCCTGTCGAGGCAATCGTATTTGTTTTGGTAGATATGCTCTTCAAGTACTTGAACCCGCTTGGATTACAGCGAGACAGATAGAAGCAGGACGAAGAGCAATGACACGATATGCACGTCGTGGTGGAAAACTATGGGTACGTATATTTCCCGACAAACCGGTTACACTAAGACCCACAGAAACACGTATGGGCTCAGGAAAGGGATCCCCCGAATATTGGGTAGCCGTTGTTAAACCAGGTCGAATACTTTATGAAATGAGCGGGGTATCTGAAACTATAGCTAGAGCAGCTATCTCCATAGCTGCCAGTAAAATGCCCATACGAAGCCAATTTCTTAGATTAGAGATATAGAACCCCCCAAAAAAAGGAGTATTGAAGAGAAAAAACCCCAGGTTTTCCTTCTGGAGAGACAATATATCTTTCATTCCTTTGCACTGAAATAACAAATTGAAATCCAAATAATATGATTCAACCTCAGACCCTTTTAAATGTAGCGGATAACAGTGGAGCTCGAAAATTGATGTGTATTCGAGTCATAGGAGCTGCTGGTAATCAGCGATATGCTCGTATTGGTGATGTTATTGTTGCTGTAATCAAAGACGCAGTACCCCAAATGCCTCTAGAAAGATCCGAAGTAATTCGAGCTGTAATTGTACGTACATGTAAAGAATTCAAATGTGAAGACGGTATAATAATACGCTATGATGACAATGCAGCAGTTATTATTGATCAAAAAGGAAATCCAAAAGGAACTCGAGTTTTTGGCGCGATTGCCGAGGAATTGAGAGAATTGAATTTTACTAAAATAGTTTCATTAGCTCCTGAAGTATTATAAATATTATAAATAAAGTAGATGAGATATAGATCAAAGAAAAAATTTAGTGGATTGTGTTTTACGTATATGCTTTAAAATCCAAAATAAAAACAAAAAGGAAAACATGTTGATTATCTAAAAATTAGGAGGAACCTAGAATTAGAGTCTTATGGGCAAGGACACTATTGCTGATTTACTAACCTCTATAAGAAACGCAGACATGAGTAAAAAAGGAACTGTTCGAGTAGTATCTACAAATATTACCGAAAACATTGTTAAAATACTTCTACGAGAGGGCTTTATTGAAAGTGTTCGGAAACATCAAGAAAGTAACAGATATTTCTTGGTTTCAACTTTGCGACATCAAAAGAGAAGGACTAGAAAGGGAATATATAGAACTAGAACCTTTTTAAGGCGTATCAGCCGACCTGGCTTACGAATTTATGCTAACTATCAAGGAATTCCTAAGATTTTGGGCGGAATGGGAATTGCTATTCTTTCTACTTCTCAAGGTATAATGACAGATCGAGAAGCTCGACTAAACAGAATTGGGGGAGAAGTCTTATGTTATATATGGTAATGGCCCCGCCTATAGTACCCGAATTCTATCTCGAACTTCCTATTTTGAAAATGCAAATAGAAAAATAGGAGAAAAAATATGACAGAAAAAAAAAATAGGAGAGAAAAAAAAAACCCGAGAGAAGCAAAAGTTACTTTCGAAGGTTTAGTTACGGAAGCCCTACCCAACGGAATGTTCCGAGTTCGCTTAGAGAATGACACCATCATCCTGGGCTATATTTCAGGAAAAATCCGGTCTAGTTCTATACGAATACTGATGGGGGATAGGGTCAAAATTGAAGTAAGTCGTTATGATTCAAGCAAGGGGCGTATAATTTATAGACTTCCCCATAAGGATTCGAAGCGTACCGAAGACTCGAAGGATACTGAAGATTTGAAGGATACCAAAGATTCAAAGGATTAGGTTTTTCTAGGATAATAAATTCCAAAGTTCAAAATTTAAGTGAAGAGGCTTATTTTTTCCCAAAGAGTAGATTCATAGTTTAAGAAAGGAATACCAAAATATGAAAATAAGAGCTTCCGTTCGTAAAATTTGTACAAAATGTCGACTGATTCGTAGGCATGGGCGAATTAGAGTCATTTGTTCCAATCCGAAGCATAAACAAAGACAGGGGTAATCTTTCGAAAAAGGAGCTTTCCTTTCTAAAAAGTAAAAAAAAAAGTACCCACAGAAATGTCCAAATTCCGAATCCAAAAATGAAAGTAAAGGATATATTTAACCCTGAAACGGATATCTTTGTATCTTTTTTTCTTTTTGTTATTTCTATCTCATATTTATGAGATAATAAAATATGACAAAAGCTATACCAAAAATAGGTTCACGTAAGAAAGTGCGTATTGGTTTGCGTAGGAATGCCCGTTTTAGTTTACGGAAGAGTGCACGTAGAATAACAAAAGGGGTTATTCATGTTCAAGCCAGTTTCAACAATACCATTATAACTGTTACAGACCCACAAGGTCGGGTGGTTTTCTGGTCCTCCGCAGGTACTTGTGGATTCAAAAGCTCAAGAAAAGCATCACCCTATGCCGGTCAAAGAACAGCAGTAGATGCTATTCGTACAGTGGGTTTGCAACGAGCAGAAGTTATGGTAAAAGGGGCTGGTAGCGGAAGAGATGCCGCATTACGAGCCATTGCTAAAAGTGGTGTACGGTTAAGTTGTATACGCGATGTAACACCTATGCCGCATAATGGATGTCGACCTCCTAAAAAAAGACGTCTGTAAAAGAATTAAACCGCTTTCAAGAGAAATAAACGATTCAATGATCAAATAAATACTAATCTATTATGGTTCGAGAGGAGGTAACAGGATCCACCCAAACACTACAGTGGAAGTGTGTTGAATCAAGAGTAGATAGTAAGCGTCTTTATTATGGTCGTTTCATTCTGTCTCCACTTAGAAAAGGTCAAGCGGATACTGTCGGTATTGCCTTGCGAAGAGCTTTACTTGGAGAAATAGAAGGAACATGTATCACACGCGCAAAATTTGGGAACGTGCCACACGAATATTCTACAATAGTAGGTATTGAAGAATCCATACAAGAAATTTTACTAAATTTGAAAGAAATTGTATTGAGAAGTAATCTCTATGGAGTTAGAGACGCATCAATTTGCGTCAAAGGTCCTAGATACATAACCGCTCAAGATATAATCTTACCACCTTCCGTAGAAATCGTTGATACGACACAACCTATAGCTAACTTGAGAGACCCCATTGATTTCTGTATTGAGTTACAGATCAAGAGAGATCGCGGATATCATACGGAACTCAGAAAGAACTCTCAAGATGGAAGTTATCCTATAGATGCTGTATCCATGCCTGTTCGAAATGTGAATTATAGTATTTTTTCTTGTGGAAATGGAAATGAAAAACACGAGATACTTTTTCTCGAAATATGGACGAATGGAAGTTTAACCCCTAAAGAAGCGCTTTATGAAGCTTCTCGTAATTTGATTGATTTATTTCTTCCTTTTCTACACGCAGAGGAAGAAGGCGCTAGTTTCGAAGAAAATAAAACTAGGTTTACTCCACCTCTTTTAACCTTTCAAAAAAGATTCA